TCTTTGGTTAATAAGATCCAAAAAGTTTATCGATCTCAAGGGGTGCAGATCCATAATAGGCACATAGAAATTATTGTACGCCAAATAACATCAAAAGTATTGGTTTCAGAAGATGGAATGTCTAATGTTTTTTCACCCGGAGAACTAATTGGATTGTTCCGAGCAGAACGAACGGGACGCGCTTTGGAAGAAGCTATCTGTTACCGACCCGTATTATTGGGAATAACGAGAGCATCTCTGAATACTCAAAGTTTCATCTCCGAGGCCAGTTTTCAAGAAACTGCTCGCGTTTTAGCAAAAGCCGCTCTCCGCGGTCGTATCGATTGGTTGAAAGGCCTAAAAGAAAACGTTGTTCTAGGCGGTATGATACCGGTTGGTACCGGATTCAAAAGATTCGTGAAGGGCTCAAGGAAACATAAAAAGATGCGTTTGAACAGCAAAAAGAAGAATTTATTCCAAGGGGAATTTAGAGATAGAGAGATTTTATTCCACCACAGAGAGCTATTTGAGTCTTGCATTTCAAGAAATTTGTATGATACATCAGAATAATTTTTTCTAGGATTAAATGATTCCTAAGACCTAAGAGCAGATTCATTTTTTTTTTTTTTTTAATTAATCGTGGTCCTGGGATTTGTTCCATGTGATTTATTAATAGTAATAAAGAAAATAAGGAATGGAATAGAATGAAATTAATTGCTTGGATCATATATCAACATCCAATCTACGGGAAAAGATAAGGTTCCGTCGGAACAATTATTTATTTCAGGGTAACCTCTCTCTCTCTTTCTTTTTCAAACAAAGAAAGAGAGAGAGGAAGTATGGGTAGAAATGATAAAAAGATATTGGAACATTAATTTAGAAGAGATGATGAAAGCGGGAGTTCATTTTGGTCATGGTACTCGAAAATGGAACCCAAGAATGGCCCCTTATATCTCTGCAAAACGTAAAGGTATTCATATTACAAATCTTACTAGAACTGCTCGTTTTTTATCAGAAGCTTGTGATTTAGTTTTTGATGCAGCAAGCAAGAGAAAACAATTCTTAATTGTTGGTACCAAAAAGAAAGCAGCGGATTCAGTAGCGCGGGCTGCAATAAGGGCTCGGTGTCATTATGTTAATAAAAAATGGCTCGGCGGTATTTTAACGAATTGGTCTACTACAGAAACGAGACTTCAAAAGTTCAGGGATTTGAGAATGGAACAAAAGACCGGTAGACTCAATCGTCTTCCGAAAGGAGATGGGACTCGATTGAAGAGACAGTTAGCTCACTTGCAAACATATCTGGGCGGGATTAAATATATGACAGGGTTACCCGATATTGTAATACTCGTTGATCAGCAAGAAGAATATACGGCTCTTCGAGAATGTATCACTTTGGGAATTCCAACCATTTGTTTAATTGATACAAACTGTGACCCGGATCTAGCAGATATTTCGATTCCAGCGAATGATGACGCTATAGCCTCAATCCGATTAATTCTTAATAAGTTAGTATTTGCAATTTGTGAGGGTCGTTCTAGCTATATACGAAATTCCTGATTAATAATAAGATAAAGAAATAAAATAATAAGATATAAAGAAATAAAATAATAAGATAAACAAATTATTTTGTGAACTCCATATATTTATGGATATGGAATCAGTTACTGTTTGTCAATTGTGCAAAAGAGATAAAAATAACTAGCTATATTATGTGATTTGTTGGTATCTAAAATATACAATTAAACTAGACAATTTTAGTAGGCAAATAAAAAAAAAAAAAAAAACGATAGTTGAATCAAAATAATTCCTTTTCAAGTTTTCTTTCTTTCAGGAGGTAGTATGAATGTTCTATCATGTTCCATCAACATCCTAAAAGGGTTATATGATATATCTGGTGTGGAAGTAGGCCAGCATTTCTATTGGAAAATAGGAGGTTTCCAAGTCCACGCCCAAGTACTTATTACTTCTTGGGTTGTAATTGCTATCTTATTAGGTTCAGCCATTGTAGCTGTTCGGAACCCCCAAACCATTCCAACGGGCGGTCAGAATTTCTTCGAATATGTCCTTGAATTCATTCGAGATATGAGCCAAACTCAGATCGGAGAGGAATACGGCCCGTGGGTCCCCTTTATTGGAACTATGTTTCTATTTATTTTTGTTTCTAATTGGGCGGGTGCACTTTTACCTTGGAAGATCATAGAGTTACCTCAGGGGGAGTTAGCTGCACCTACGAATGATATAAATACTACCGTTGCTTTAGCTTTACTTACGTCAATAGCCTATTTTTATGCGGGCCTTAGCAAAAAAGGATTAGGTTATTTCAGTAAATACATTCAACCAACTCCAATTCTTTTACCCATTAACATTTTAGAAGATTTCACAAAACCTTTATCACTTAGCTTTCGACTTTTCGGAAATATATTAGCGGATGAATTAGTAGTTGTTGTTCTTGTTTCTTTAGTACCCTCAGTGGTTCCTATACCTGTCATGTTCCTTGGATTATTTACAAGTGGTATTCAAGCTCTTATTTTTGCAACTTTAGCTGCGGCTTATATAGGCGAATCCATGGAGGGGCATCATTAACGAATTCTGGTTTGAAATACCCTTTTTTAGCTTAGTCTAAGGAAAGAGATCTAAAATAGTTTTTTCCTAAACGAAACGAGTTTTTTCCTAGAATTCGTTTGAATCATTTATATCTTCTTCCAATCACTTTTTTTGCGTGATTATTTTGTTCATTCAATTCCAATCCAATTTTAGGAGTCATAATCTGAATAAGAGTTGTTTCCAACGTGTTATTAAAAAAAAAGGGGGTTTTTCTAGAGAGATAGAGCAATTTGTATTTCAATCGGTTTTAGTCAATTCAATGATTGACTAATAATAAAATATTAATAAAAAAATAAGAAAATAAATTACAAGAAAACAAAGACTTATATTTCTAGGCAAGGATTCAGACTAATGAATTTGTCCATTTAGATTGATTGTATCCAAGTGGGATAATGATAAGGAAGAGAATAATTCAAAAAACAAAATGAAATTTCGAAAAAAAAAAAAATGGATTATTTAGAAGAGTGAAATCAAACTAAGTTTATGGAATATATATAAATAATGGAATAATGGCTATAAGCCAACTTTCTTTTTGTGAATATTTCAACATCAAAAAATAATTTTTGAATCCGATTACGATTAAATTTAAGATACGAATAGTTTGGTTTACATTATGGAAGAAAGACGTGTATATGGAATATTAACTATTTATATAGATAGTTATATATTCGTTAAAAGATACATCTAAAAGATATATTTAATCTGCCCTGGAGATTTAGATAGGAATTTCAATAAAAGTCCCTCCTTTTCGTTTGGAACTGGGAATTCAATATTGAATAATTGAATAAATAAATCAAATCAAGAAAAGGAACGAAGAGTTCAAAATTTATTGGTTGATTGTATCATTAACCATTTTTTTTTGTGCGAGGAACTTATCATGAATCCATTGATTTCTGCGGCTTCTGTTATTGCTGCTGGGTTGGCTGTTGGGCTTGCTTCTATTGGACCTGGGGTTGGTCAAGGTACTGCCGCGGGGCAAGCTGTAGAAGGTATCGCAAGACAACCCGAGGCAGAGGGAAAAATACGAGGTACTTTATTGCTTAGTCTGGCTTTTATGGAAGCTTTAACAATTTATGGATTAGTTGTAGCCTTGGCACTTTTATTTGCGAATCCTTTTGTTTAATCCTATAAACGAAACTTATTTTTTTTTTTATTGCCATTGCCTTGGACTTGCTACTTGTTTTTTCGAATTCTATCAAGATTTCATTCCTACAATTACTTATTTCTTTTTATTTGCTTTGCACAATAACCTACCATGGGAAGGACTGATTTGAGGATGAGGAATTAGTATACTAATTCGCTTTCTTCCTTCCCCCTTCTTAGTCCAATTGAACCCCTCTTTTTTTTTTCAAGGGAATGTTGCAAGAGTCGATATTATTAACACGCGACCTGGTACCGAATTCGAAACGCAATTTTAATAAGAACAATACTTAGTAGAGATTTGCAATTAAAACAAAAAATGCATTTCTAATAGAAAAAAAAAATAGAATAGGTAAAAAAAAAAAAGAGATAATTAGTCTATTTATAGTTTATAAGTTTATAAGAAAAGAGGAGATCATATGAAAAATGTAACCGATTCTTTCGTTTTCCTGGGTCAGTGGCCACCCGCCGGGAGTTTCGGCTTTAATACCGATATTTTCGCAACAAATCCAATAAATCTAAGCATAGTCCTTGGTGTATTGATTTTTTTTGGAAAGGGGGTGTGTGCGAGTTGTTTATTTCAAGAATAGGCTGAATTGAACCAGCTGCATTTTTTTTTCTTTTTAACTAAAGAATAAAGAAAGAAAAGGTGCACGATCCCGCGAATTACTTCTGAAATAATTTTCAAATTATCTTTAAGAACTACAGCAGTTCGTGATTCATGGGGAAATATACTTTGATTCTCTTTCAACCAATCAATAAGGGGGACCATTAATATGGTTAAAGCTAAACTGTTTGAAGTCGAAACACAGCAAGGTACTCTTTCTACTACTATGGTTAATACAAAAATGGGCTCAAAATGAATAGTTGGAAATTGTTTTCGGTATAGAACACTCATGTCGAAAAAAGTATTTGACCTTTTTGTTTTAAAAAATGAGTATTTTACTCATTCTTATCCAATGCTGAGTCGATAACCTATGTATTAAAGTAAATTCTTTGGATTTGAAAAAAAAAAACAACTTTACTGACAATTACTTGTTTAGTCAGAAGAGTCCTCCGAATATTTCGGTCTCGGATTAGTTTCAATATTTTTTTTGTCAATATTTGTTTTTTGAATAGGAATTCTGAATAGAGAAGAGAGGGTAGGCTCATTTCAGTCAAAAAAGATATGGGATTTTCCCCATAAGTAATTGAAATAATTGAGCGTGAGAGCCAAATGAATCGAAAGATTCATGTTTGGTTCGGGAAGAGATCATGGGAGTTTTGCAATGACT